ACTGGTAAGTCCATCAGTCCACACAGTTGTCCATGTACCGGTGGACGATTCGGCGGCTACTGCAGCTCCTGCTTCTTCGGGCGGAACCCCAGGTTGAGGAGTTACTCGGAATGCCGCTAAGATATCAGTATCTTTGGTTTCGTAGTCAGGAGTATAATAAGTCAATTTATAATCTTTAACACCAGCTTTGAATCCAACACTTGCTTTAGTCTCTGTTTGTGGTGACATAAGTTCCTCCTTACAACTCATGAATTAAGAATTCTCACAACGACAAGGTCTGCTCAATATGGATTACGTGTGAATAAAATATCTGAGAAAAATCTTTCAAAAAATAGTCAACTAATATTATCAACTAATTAAAATGATAAAATGGTTCGTTATTAGACCATGTATTTGATTCAACAAATACATCATTATTCTATACTCTTTCATATATATGGCGCAACCCAATCCTTGTTTAGAAAGTTTATAATTGAATTGATTCCCTTCTAATTTTTCATCTAAGTATCTATAAATACTAACAAAAATGCACTCTTGACAGTGATATATGTTGTATATGTAAATCCTAGATGTGAAAATAGGCATAATTCGTCCATGAAAAAGGTATAAAAAAGAATAGACAGAAATGCATATGCAAAAAAACAATAACCAATGAGATCGAAATACTAAATCATAAATCGAGTTCGGGTTGGAATTCCATAGATAATATAGACGGTATTTTCTATAATGATAGAAAAATGAAACATACTTAACTTAACTCATGATTCCTGTTCTTGATATTAAAAAAAGGATTGGTTGAACTTGAAAATTTAGTCAGTAAACAATGGAATTGGATTGCTTTGGACGGTACTAACTAAATACAGTGTTAACCCCGTTTATTTCTTATTGAATTAACCGATCAACTTCCTATCGGACATTTATTTTTTGATTAGGTACTATTCCAAAAAAATTTCGACATATTTCGTTTTATTATGAGAATCAATCCTACTACTTCTGGTCCTATGATTTCCACACTTGAAGAAAAAAACTTAGGACGTATCGTTCAAATTATTGGCCCAGTACTGGATGCCCTTTTTCCCCCAGGAAAGATGCCTAATATTTATAACGCTTTGGTAGTTAAAGGTCGAGCCGGTCAACAAATTAATGTGACTTGTGAGGTACAGCAATTATTAGGAAATAATCGAGTTAGAGCTGTAGCTATGAGTGCTACAGATGGTCTGATGAGAGGAATGGAAGTGATTGACACGGGAGCTCCTCTAAGTGTTCCGGTTGGCGGGGCTACTCTCGGACGAATTTTCAACGTTCTTGGAGAACCTGTTGATAATTTAGGGCCTGTAGATACTCGCACAACATCTCCTATTCATAGATCTGCGCCTGCCTTTATACAGTTAGATACGAAATTATCAATCTTTGAAACAGGGATTAAAGTGGTGGATCTTTTAGCTCCTTATCGTCGTGGGGGAAAAATCGGGCTATTTGGGGGAGCTGGGGTGGGTAAAACAGTCCTCATCATGGAATTGATCAACAACATTGCCAAAGCTCATGGGGGTGTGTCTGTATTTGGCGGAGTAGGCGAGCGTACTCGTGAAGGAAATGATCTTTACATCGAAATGAAAGAATCTGGAGTGATTAATGAAAAAAATATTGCAGAATCAAAAGTGGCTCTAGTCTATGGTCAAATGAATGAACCACCGGGAGCTCGTATGAGAGTTGGTTTGACTGCCCTAACCATGGCGGAATATTTCCGGGATGTTAATGAACAAGACGTGCTTCTATTCATTGACAATATTTTTCGTTTCGTCCAAGCAGGATCAGAAGTCTCCGCCTTATTGGGGAGAATGCCTTCTGCAGTGGGTTATCAACCCACCCTTAGTACAGAAATGGGTTCTTTGCAAGAAAGAATTACTTCTACCAAAGAGGGATCTATAACTTCGATCCAAGCAGTTTATGTACCTGCGGACGATTTGACCGACCCTGCTCCTGCCACGACATTTGCACATTTAGATGCTACTACCGTACTATCAAGAGGATTAGCTGCCAAAGGTATTTATCCAGCGGTAGATCCTTTAGATTCAACGTCAACTATGTTACAGCCTGGCATCGTTGGCGAGGAACATTATGAAACTGCGCAAAAAGTTAAGCAAACTTCACAACGTTACAAAGAACTTCAAGACATTATAGCTATCCTTGGGTTGGACGAATTATCCGAAGAAGATCGTTTAACTGTAGCAAGAGCACGAAAAATTGAGCGTTTCTTATCACAACCCTTCTTCGTAGCAGAAGTATTTACGGGTTCTCCAGGGAAATATGTTGGTCTCGCAGAAACAATTAGGGGGTTTCAACTCATTCTTTCCGGAGAATTAGATAGTCTTCCCGAACAGGCCTTTTATTTGGTGGGTAACATCGATGAAGCTACCGCGAAAGCTATGAACTTAGAAGTGGAGAATAAATTGAAGAAATGACCTTAAATCTTTGTGTACTGACTCCTAATCGAATTATTTGGGATTCAGAAGTGAAAGAAATAATTTTATCTACTAATAGTGGCCAAATTGGCGTATTACCAAACCACGCACCTATTGCCACGGCCGTAGATATAGGTCTTTTGAGAATACGCCTCAATGACCAATGGTTAACGGTGGCTCTGATGGGCGGTTTCGCTAGAATAGGTAATAATGAGATCACCATTTTAGGAAATGATGCGGAGATAAATACTGACATTGATCCGCAAGAAGCTCAACAAACTCTTGAAATAGCTGAAGCTAACTTGAGTAGAGCTGAGGGTAAAAGACAAGTAATTGAAGCCAATCTAGCTCTTAGACGAGCTAGGACACGAATAGAGGCTATCAATGTTATCTCCTCCTAGACAAACAACAATACATCAAATCAAAATAATCAAAAGAAGTTCTTTATTATACACTACACCACCAATTGAACATAATCAAGTGTAATCTGATACAACGAAAAAAAGAAGATGGGTAGAAAAACTTATTGGATACCGCAGTCAATGGTATCTAATAAGTTGTACCTACTATTGGATTTGAACCAATGACTTCTGCCGTATGAAAGCAATACTCTAACCACTGAGTTAAGTAGGTTATTTATCACCACAAAAGACTCATCACTCCGGGGATTATAGATAGAATATAATTTCTAAGCAATCCTAATTCGTTAACAGTAAACGGTTCGGAGAGCTATCATGTGGGATCATCAGCTGCCCATCTTGACAAGAAATTATCTATATGTTAAGATATCTATGACAAGGGCTATAGCTCAGTTAGGTAGAGCACCTCGTTTACACGTGCGCCAATGCTTTTCAAAAGAAGTCAGTTATACAATGAATATAATTCATCTTATTGAGATGAAAAATCGATGTCTTACTCCATAGATTTGAGGGAACAGTAGCCTGACAAATATGTGGTTTGGTTCGGTCCGATTTAGGTGCGTATTTAAGTGCCAAATAGAACCTATCGTTGATTTTCTAATTGATAAGGTAAATACCCAGTCCATTCAATGCTAGGCATAATGAGTATAAGGACCTCAAAATAATCTTTTTTCGTCCTATGAACTTTAAGGTGTATGAAGTCTCATATTTGACTCTTGCGGAGGAGTGATAGAGAGTCCATTTAACTTAGATTGATCTAGACCGGAAGCAGACCTAATTCAAAGTAATCCTTCTTTGAAAGACTTTGGTATTACTCCTAGATCAGAATTCAAATAATGAATCAGAGTGCACGGAACTATCTTATTATCTTCCTATGAAGAAAAAATATGGTGGACTAACTGATCTTTACATCAATTGATGAAAGAGCCCAATGCAACAAAATGCATGTTGGGTCTTTGAAACAGTTCGAATCATTTCGATAATAATAAGTTTGATCTGTTTTACCGAGAAGGTCTACGGTTCGAATCCGTATAGCCCTAATACAGTCTATTTTTATATAGACATTCCATTTGAGTTTAGAATAGATAGATGGTCAGTCGATCTATAGAAATGAAAGCATTACCACATACATATGTAAAGTAAATATGTAGGGACAAGAAAAAAATAATCCATTCTTTCTAATCTAATGGATTCAATCGGTATGGTATTTGTGAAATCTCGGATAAAATATCCATACTTATTAATAAATCTTCGTGAATGGAATTACATATGACTTTTTTTCTCTTTTCCTGTTCGCGATCAAAGAATTAGTGATACATTTTCTTTTGGTATACCCAATCCCAGTCAATTTATGAAGTGAAAATCATGATCCTGTATAGAAACTCCAAGACCTAACTAAATATAATCCTAAGTCACATGGATTCAGAACTATTCTTAGTCTTGTATTTGTAGAAGTCCGCTTTTTGGTAAAACAAGAACCCCAATTGATTATTTCAGAGATCCCTAAATGTATCAACATTTCTTCAACTCTATTTTATGCTATGAGTTGAGTTGTTTTGGGGATTTGTTTTGTCGAATTGTTCAATAATGTGTGATTCTTTTCTTTATATTGATAATATATATTCCTTTTCATTATAAGGAAACATAGTATTATAGTTCTATTTATTTTATTAGTTTATTTATTAGTTTATTAGTATTTATACTATGAATCAAAATAAATGTAAGCGAGACTCCGTTGGATGAATGTTTAAACAAGACATGCCGCACAGCAAACAAACTCTAAGTTATGTGGTTTGATTCAATCAAAATCAATTCTTCTTTCGATTAAGAAGTTCTATAAATCAATTGATAATCCCAATCCGGAATCGAATAATTCAGTATATTCCAGATTAATAGGAGTACATTTATGTTTTTGCTTCACGAATATGATATTTTCTGGGCATTTCTGATAATATCAAGCATTATTCCTATCTTGGCATTTCTAATTTCCGGAGTTTTAACCCCGATTAGGGAAGGATCAGAGAAACTCTCTAGTTATGAATCGGGTATAGAACCTATGGGGAATGCTTGGTTACAATTCCGAATCCGCTATTACATGTTTGCTCTAGTTTTTGTTGTT